GGCGGAAGCTGCGGGTTCGAGCCCCGCCAGTCCCGACGGATCCAATATCCAATCAATCCATCAATTCCTTTTTCCCTTTCTATGAACTATGAAAGGGTGTCGGGGGGCATAATTTCATTCCCAAAGAAAAAAGGAGTTTCGAACTTAAGTCTTTTTTTTTATTTCGCTTTTCTTGTTTGTTTAGGTTTGTAACTAGTTGACTAATAGAAGGGAAAAGACAATCTGATCATGCTTCATCAGATGATTGATTGTACAAGGAAGACGCAAGGTAGGTTATAGAAAAAAACCAGGAAACAGATGATAACTAAAGGAATTTTGGATTGATTGGGTCAGGAATCCAAATCCAATTTTGATTCGGTATGGATAAAATAACTTCCTATGTTATAATATTATACTATTCAAGTCTCGACGACAAATTTATTTGATAGATCAGATATTGTTATTCATGATATTGATCTGATTCAAGACCATTGAGAGGTAATTCATTCATTGAATTTACAGACGAAAGATTTATCATCTATAGGGGATTAAATCCCGAGTTATTGTGAAGTAAAAAACCGATGAGATTATGGAAGTAAATATTCTTGCATTTATCGCTACTGCACTATTCATTCTAGTTCCTACTGCTTTTCTACTTATCATTTACGTAAAAACAGTCAGTCAAAATGATTAATTCTGTTGAATTTTAAAATTCAATGGAATGAAACTTTCCTTCTTATTTTTTATCAAAAATTGACGAAGTCAAATGAAAAGGGTTTCAATTTCGCGTCTTAACTTAAATGAAATGAGCGGACTATAATCGTCAATATTCTATGAATTTGATAGTATGGTAAGAAAGAAATAGATGAATCTTTCTTTCTACCATACTATCTACCTCTCAGTCTATATCTATTTCTTAGTCTATAAAGTTTTTAATCTAGAATAAAGTCAATTTCTCTAGATCAATCTACACTATTGTCTTTATATATGTGTATATTAATTCCATATATTTATTTGTCTGGAATTGACATAACACCCAATTTGCTACATCTATTTGTTCCAATCATCTGAATCCCTTTCTTTTCGAAATACAAGGGATGAAATATCTCTTTGATTGAAAGAGTATGCTTCATATCCTAGATTCCTCGATTGGAATTCAATGGGATTCCAAATTCAGATATTTTTTTTAATAGTTCAAAATGAATAGTTCCAAACGGGTTTGAGAACCATCTATAAAAAAATGGATACGGTTTGATTCCTCAACTCAATTAAATTAGTAGTACTTTTAAAGCCCACTTCTTCCCCACACTACGAGCGAAAGGGAAAATGTAAAGACTACCATTAAAGCAGCCCAAGCGAGACTTACTATATCCATGTGAATTATGTCCCCTATCTCTAGAAATACAAAGGAATTCTTCCATTATTCCTCACTAATAATAATGGAATCAATGGCGCAGAGTCAAAAAGGGATTCTGGCCGAACACTATTGAGAAACCAATCAAAAAAATCGATTCTGATTTCGAATCGGGAAAGATTAACTACAAGCAAGATACATAGTAACATCCCAAGTAAATGGTAACATGTAGGAATATGAATCAAATAAAAAATAAGAAGTCCTATTCTTTTTTTATTTTGTTGATTTTCGTAAGTAAAAACAGAAAGGGATAAATCCCTAAATTGGATCTAATCCGTACCCCCTTCCCCTTTCAATTATCTATGTGAAAGAGCGCTGCTTGACCTTGACTAGGGCTTTAAGAAAAGAAATTCTTTCTTTTTGCCCCCTTTTCTATAAAAGTCAATTATCCATCCAATCAAATATTGATTGGATACCTGAGCACTCAGAGATTCTCGTGAGTCCGTCGTAGATAAAGTACCTTCTGACCCTTTCAAATCAAAAATTCTTAATTGAATCCGATTTCCTATCAGGCTATACAAGCTGATTCAAGATCCATTCATTAGATACTCCCTTAGTGATAGAAGAGAATCGTGACGTCTTGATAGCCCCTCTGCCAGTCCATTCGACTATTTCCTTATGATTAGAATCAAACAAAGTCTCAACATTCCTCTGCTTCTCACGGGTAATCATTCTGCGAGTTATATCAGCAGAACAGAAGAGAAGAAGAGATTTCGAAGTTTTTTTTGTTTGTTGATGAGGCGACACCCGGATTTGAACTGGGGAAAAAGGATTTGCAGTCCCCCGCCTTACCACTCGGCCATGCCGCCAAAATGATACAAAATAGATGAGAAAATTTTTACGGATTACTGAATTTTTATTGTCCTTGTATTTTGACTCCTGTTTTCCTTAAAACTTTTCCTAAAATAAACACCCTTTTTGCGTTTTTGTATTTGATCCATCCCTTCGATTGATTATATAGTATCTGATGATTTCTCAATAGAAAAGTGAGAGAATTAGCATTGTGGATTTTCAGCCGACAAATTGGAACCATTAACTATTGCCTGCTTACTTCGCATTCATGAACGATTCTGGGATTTGAATCTCAAAATTGTGTTTTCCTAATGA